GTTCTGGTCCTGGAGGTAAAATATCAACTACTTGATGTCCATCCGATGCATCCGCTATGATTATTTCGTACCCCCCTTTTTCTTTTCGTATAATTTTGCTTACTCTACCCGCTGCTGTAGCATTATAAACTGTATTATTACTCTTGCTCCCATCAGGATAAATCTGACCCCTTCCTCGGTTTCCACCTACATATATGGGATATTTTAGGAAGTGAACATCCTTCTTAGTAGCGGGGTCGGGGGAAAGAATAGGAAAGGCAATTTCACTATATTTTTGACCAGGAACAGGACCTATCACAAGAATATTTTTTTTAGTAGGTCGGTAGCTCTGAAAAGAAAGATTACCCATCTTTTCTTTTATCTCAGGCGAAATACGATCAGGGGGGGCTAATTCAAACCCCTCCGGTAAAATAAGAACAGCCCCCACATTCAAGGCCCCTTTTTTGCCATTAGCAAGAACTTGTTTAAGTTGCTTATCATAAGGAATTCGAACAACTGCCTCAAATACAGTATCAGGAAGTACCGCTTGCGGAACCTCAATATCCACGGGTTTATTTGCTAAATGGCAATTGGCGCATACAATACGCCCAGTGGCTTCTCGTGGATTTTCATAACCCTGCTGTGCAAAAATGGGATATGCATTTGAAATGGATGCCCCAGTCATTATATATATAATAATGAGCAATACGGAAACGGATCGAGTAATCTCTTCCTTTATCCAAGAAAGGTTATTTCTAGTTTGCATGGTCCAATGGTTGATTCCAAAAATTTATACAATAAAATGAGGTAGGTCGCTAATATGGTTCCCTATCCAAGATTCTGCTATTTACTGAAATGAAATAATTCTACTGGAATATAAGAAGAATCAAAATCCCCTGGATGGGGATAAAAAAAGAAGTATGATTTTGAACGTTTTGCTTATGTACAAAATCACAAAGAGTAGAATTGGATCAGTGGATTCTTTTTCAGTCATTCATTGAATGATAAATCACTACAAGTGAGGGAGATAGACGATTTAAATAGCGGAAGATCCAATATTTAAAAATTGTATCTAATATAACTGGAAAAGTGGAAACAAGACCAGATATAATTTGCTCAGAATGAGCAAATCCAAAATCTTTGTAAATAGAACCAATCAATAGTTCCCAGCCGTGGGGCGAATGAAATCCTAGACATAAATCCGTTAATAAAAGAATAGAAAATGCTTTTATTGTGTCGCTTAAATTATATAGGAATTCTTGAAACCAAGAATTAAGAAAAACAAGTTCTTGATTACCTAGAATAGAATAACCACTTAAAACAAGGAAATATATTATATTTGTCGAGAACTGGAGAATCTTATGGATATGGCCTTCGTTGTGCATCTTGATCAATTGGATCGTTTCTTTGTGGATTCCCAGCTTTTGTAAATGTGTTTCCGGGTATTCCTTTATCATTTCTTCCAAGAGGAAGAGCTCGTCTAATTCTATGAATTTTTCAAGAATAGTTTTTTCCTGAAGATCGTTCAAAAAAGTTTTGAATTCCCTAGTATTCCACCAATTAGTAACCCAAGATTCTATATTTTTTTGAAATGAGAAAGAGACCCACCAGGGCAAAAAGACTATAGATGCAAGATATAAAAGGAGAGTAAACGCTTTCTTTTTTTCCATTTTTCGTCTGTGAATTTTTAATCAACCCACGTCGTCAATTCTATACAATCTAATAGTTCTAGCAAACATAAGTTTTATTCCTTTTCTTACAAAGTAGCGAGACTATGAATCTATCCCCATTTTGTTTTTGATTCAGTGGCTAGCCTTTTCTTTTGAATTTAGATTTAGAAAGAATTAATAAATTGACTTTTGAATCAAAGTACATTTGAAAGTCGAATGAGGAAACAATGTTTCTAGGACAGTTCAATTGTTCCAATTCGAAGCAATTACATCTTTTCAATGAATACACCCCACCCCAAGAGGCTGCTTTAACCAATGAATATTATTCGTATTTCGAGATGAAAGAGATCCCTTATCTCACAAACTCTCAAAATAGAAAATAAAAAAAAATTCTTTAATTCATTTCAAAATACTTCAATTGGTACACGCAAGAAATAAGCCAATTCGCCCGCTTTTTGCTCAATTTCTCGTGGAGTCAAATTCTCATCAGTACGAGTCAACGGAATGGCCCCTTGACCTCGAATTTCCATATAAAGGACACGACGAGCATAAATACCCTCTTTAACTTCTATTCTGAGGGACTGAATATCTTTCATAAAGAATCGGAGGAAGATACGACGATTTTTTCCAGGAAATCCCCAACGAAAAATACACACTATTCCCTCCTTTTTATCGAATAGATCGTAACCACTACCCACATTCCACGAAATCGTGCACCACAAGTAGGAGCTAATAAAGAGCCCTGCAATCCCGTAGAAAGACATCACGATCCCTTGTGGAAAAAAAAGGATTTGTTCAGAAAGAAATAAAGATATTAAATTCCGGCCAAGATAACTAGAAGTTCCAACCAATAAGAACCCTAATGAACCAAAAAACAGGATAAAGGCCCAACAGAAATTACTTGTTTTTCGAGACCCTGCTATAAGTTCTATCCATATACGTTCTGATCGACAATTCATGTTGTATTTTATTGGAATTGGGAGAATAACCAAAATGGCTTTGACTCTACTTTTTTTTTCAATTTCCGAAGTAACGCTCATCAACTAGTACTCTCGGACGTGAACTCTTAAGAGTAACTCATCGAATTCCTTTTTCCTTTTCTTTCAGTCACCCGCCCTGATACCACTACTGCTACATTTTCAAATAGATGTAATTGATTTAGACATATATCTTCATGTTTACGCACGCATTAAGAACTCTTTCGGTTATGTGTCCTTTATCTTCGGAGGAAGTACCATGTTATCCCATAGTCTACAAAATATATATCTGTGTTATGATCCAAGTCTAAGTTTTGAAAAATAAATACAAAGAAGAGGATCCATCATATCTAAAAAATCTTGTTTCTTTGAACATGAAGAGATAAAGAAGCCATTGCAATTGCCGGAACAACTAGGCCTACCAAAGGCACAAAAATAGAGGGTATGCTGGTGAAAGTTGTCATAGAATGAATACCTCGATTTAATATTTGTACCTGTTATAAAGATATCTTATAATCATTATAATTCGGATTTCAGTTTATTTGCCTTCTTGCTTTATTTTGATTTTGCGGAAAAAAGAGTGTTCTTTTATGTTATAGAGGTTTACTGTTTAGTAATCAGTGATAGCGATGAAAAAGAGAAAAAGTCTACTTGTTGATTTCATTTTCATTCAAAGGAAAGAAAGCGTGGAACTGCAATAACTCACTAAGAACGCCTTTTAAAAGATTACGGGGTACGATTGGATCAAATAAGCCCTTATGGAATAAATATTCAGCCGCTTGTGAACCTTCAGGTACTGTCTTATTCAATGTTTGTTCTATTACTCTTTTACCCGCAAATGCAATGTAAGCGTTGGGTTCGGAAATAATTATATCTCCTAACATACCAAAACTTGCTGTCACTCCACCGGTAGTAGGAGATGTAAGGATTGATACATAAAATAATTTTTTATTTAATTGATAATCAAATAAAGCAGAAGAAATTTTAGCCATTTGCATCAAGCTCAAACTTCCTTCTTGCATGCGTGCTCCTCCAGAAGCACACACTAGAATAAGAGGTAAAAATTGATTGGTAGCATACTCGATTAAACGTGTAATTTTCTCGCCTACTACGGATCCCATACTACCTCCCATAAACATAAAATCCATAACCCCAATTGCTACGGGAATATTATTTAGTTGACCAGTACCAGTTTGAACAGCCTCGGTTAATCCTGTCTTTCTTTGATAAGAATCAATACGATCTTTATAAGGTTCCTCCTCTGAATGAAAGTCAATGGGATCTAGAGAGATCATCTCTTCATCCATAGGATTCCAAGTGCCCGGATCAATCGAAAGTTCAATTCTATCTGAACTACTCATTTTCAAATGAGACCCACATTGTTCACAAATATTCATTTTTGACTTAAAAAATTTCTTATAATTTAATCCATAACAATTTTCGCACTGAACCCACAGATGCCTGTATTTTTGAGTTATATGGAGATCATTAGATCTTTCTCTTATAGTTAAATCAAGATCATTTGTGATAGGTCTTAGGCTGGAACTCCTCTTTTCACTACTATTTCCACCTTCACGACAAATGGAACTGTAAATGTAACTATCAATATCGATTTGAGAACAAAGATAATTGTCAACACAATTATTAATGTGAGTATTCCAGTTATCTTTAGTATCATACATCAAAGTATGATATCGGGGATCTTTCCTAGTAGATCCATTATTAGAATAACTCGAACTTCGATAACTATAAAAAGAAATTTCCAGTCCACTCAGAAACGAATGATCATTGTCAATCTCAAAAAATTGATTTTCAATATCAAAATATATGGAATAACAATCCCTATTACTATTCCTAATTAAAAAAGTGTTATCAGCGCTAAAATTCCGAATGCTCTCGACACCCCGATCGCGATTACTGTAATTAGAACTGTCAGCATCACTCCAACTAGGAGTGTTTTTATCCCTACCATTTAGACTACAGTCTTTCCGTACACTAACATTTTCAATAGGACCAAGACTATTCCTTAATTTACTTAAACCGCACCGGTATTCTAACTTCCTTCTAGATAACATCGAATTGAACCACCTTTTTTCCATAGAACTTTTTTGCCCCTATTTACATGAAAATACAATAGAATAGACGAATAGTCATTGGATGGAAAATTTAATGCAAATATCATTTCCTATCAAAAAAAAAAAAAAAAATGGAATTTAAAATGTATATTATCTAACTAAAAAATAAGAGTTCCCCATGTTATGCAAAATTCGCATCGAAAAAAGACATAGTTGCTCTCTCCTATGAAGAAGAAGAACTTTTTTCATAAAATCTCGTATACTAATACGTTTCCATTTTTACACAGAATGAAAAGGAC